CTCTCACACCCAATTACTTCAACTATTTAAGTAGGGAAGGAAACTCCCATATCTTTTTTTTATGTAATGAGCCTATCCTCCCCCTTTCCTTTCTTCTCTATTCATATTCCAAGATGAAGATGTCACGACTAATCACAAACCCCAGACCAGAATATTTGGAGGACTCTTCTGACCAAACAAAACAAAAATATACAATTGTCAGCAAAGTTGTTTCTTTTTTTCTTCAAATCCAAAGAATTCTTCTTACTTTATATTAGGTCACCGATTTGGCATAAATATAAATAAGGGGTTGATGAGAATACCCACTTTTCAAATATTTTCGAATATCCAACATAATATCCAACATAAAGGCTCAAATCATTTTATCGACATGAGTGTTGTATATCGAAAAAAAAAATTCCAATTATTCATTTTGCAAACCTTTTTATTCTATTTTTATTCTATATTAATAGAGTAGTAGAAAGGGTACCATACTGCGCCCGGGCTTCAAACGGTTTAGCTTTAACCATGTTAATGGCCCCCCATTGTTAGTTTGGTTGATAGAGAATCAAAGTTGATTTACCAATGAATCGCGAAATGCTATGGTTCTTAAATATGATTTGAATTTGATTCAGAAGTAATTCGCGGAAGTATGCACTTTTTCGGTTTAATTCTAATAAAAAAAGCACAGCTGGGTGGATCCAACCTATTCTTGAAATAAACAACTCGCACACACTCCCTTTCCAAAAAAGATCACTACACCAAACACAACACTTAGATTTATTGGATTTGTTGCTAAAATATCGGTATTAAACCCGAAACTCCCGGCGAATGACCAGCGAACCGAAGAAACGAAAGAATCGGTTATATTTTTCATATTATCTCCTCTTTTAGATAGACTAAAAAAAAAGGAACTCTGTTCTTTTGTATCACTTTACCTTTTTTTACTTATTACTTTTTCTATTTCTATCTATTTTTTTACTATTTGCTTTGTATTTTTTGTGTGTTTTTTTTATTGGTTATTGGAAATTTCCAATAAGAATCATCCTTTGTGAAAATGTGAAAACCCTCGTTTATTCGGCATGCTTATGCCAATTCCTCATCCTCAAACGAGGCCTTCTCCTGGCTTATTGTCTCAACGAATAAGTAATTGTAGGAATTCAAACTTGATATAATTCGAACAGGAAGGGCGCGCGGTTCTTTAAATTAAATACGAGAAAAAAACAGCCTATTTATAGATTATAGAGGTTATAGGATTAAACAAAGGGATTCGCAAATAAAAGTGCTAATGCTACAACCAGCCCATAAATTGTTAAAGCTTCCATAAAAGCCAGACTAAGCAATAAAGTGCCTCGTATTTTTCCCTCCGCTTCGGGTTGTCTCGCAATACCCTCTACAGCTTGACCCGCAGCAGTACCTTGACCAACTCCAGGTCCAATAGAAGCAAGCCCGACAGCCAACCCAGCGGCAATAACGGAAGCGGCCGAAATCAGTGGATTCATGATAAGTTCCTCGCAAAAAAAATAAAGAAATAGTTAATGATACAATTGTCCAATGAATTATGGCTTAATTATTCCATCACTAAGATTGATACAATCGAAGTAACTAAGAACTGGGGGTTGAAGTAATAGTAAAAATATTTTTATTGAACCATCAAAGACATTTTGATATCTCTTTTTTTAGTTCCTATCCACAGGATTTTTGTGAATCCATACAACTTTCTTTTGTTTTGTTCTTTCATTTCTTCTTTCCGAACCCCTGTTTTATTTTTGAATTCTTCATTCTTCGTTTTCATTAGTTTTCTTTATTTCATCGTCTTATTCATTCATATTCACTTTACAGGCAAAGACGAAACCAAAGAATTTATATTTGAATCTCTATCTAAGTTCCAATAGGAGGGAAGATTAGATATATCTTTAGTTGATATATAACTAGCAATATCTAATATCACATATACATTCTTTCTTCCATAACGTAAACCAGCTATTCATATCTTAGATTCAAACTATACGTATCTTAGTATCTTAAGTTCAATCGTATTCTAGAAGTTAGAAATACACACAAGAGTTGGCTTATACTCATTAGATCTCATATACCCAATTAGCCAACTCTGTCCCCCTTTCCCAATCACCCACCTTTTAGAATTCTTTAGACCGAAACCTTGCATAGAAATAAATATTGGTATTTGGTTGCGTTAAGGTCGGTCATTCAATTTATTATTTTATTTATTAATATTTTCTTTTGGTCAATCGTTGAATTGAATAAAATCAACTGAAATGGGAATCATTCTACAAAACATCTTTCTTTTTTTTAACCATACACCGTGTGTAAATTGTGATACTATGATAGTATAAGAATTTTTATTCAAATCACGGTTCCTGATATTTGATATTGATAGTGGAATTGAATGAACAAAACAATAGAATAAGAATATTCATTGGCGGGGAAGTTTAATAAAGCCAAACTCGAATTTTAGGAAAAAGATCTTTTTGATCTCTTTCCTTTTTTTTATAATTCCCCAATCTCGTAATTTTTTTCTATGACTCTTTGTTGTATATTTCGTATTTATTTCTATTTGTATATTGATGTTTCCTAAGTATATTATCTTGAGTTACGCATACATTGCGTTATCCTAAACTAAAATAAAGAGACTATTTCGAAAACTAGTCAATGATGGCCCTCCATGGATTCACCTATATAAGCCGCAGCTAAAGTTGCAAAAATAAGAGCTTGAATCCCACTTGTAAATAATCCAAGGAACATGACAGGTATCGGAACCACTAAAGGTACTAAAGAAACAAGAACAACAACTACTAATTCGTCAGCTAATATATTCCCGAAAAGTCGAAAACTAAGTGATAGGGGTTTTGTGAAATCTTCTAAAATATTAATGGGTAAAAGAATTGGAGTTGGTTGAATATATTTACTGAAATAACCTAATCCCTTTTTAGAAAGACCTGCATAGAAATATGTTACTGACGTGAGCAAAGCCAAAGCCACGGTAGTATTGATATCATTCGTAGGTGCAGCTAACTCCCCATGAGGTAACTGTATGATTTTCCAAGGTAAAAGAGCACCTGACCAATTAGAAACAAAAATAAATAGAAACATAGTTCCAATAAAGGGAACCCATGGACCATATTCTTCTCCAATCTGAGTTTTGCTCACGTCTCGAATGAATTCTAGGACATATTCAAAAAAATTTTGACCGGGATTCGGAATGGTTTGTGGATTGCGAACAGCTATAAGTGCTGAACATAATAAGATAGCAATTACAACCCAAGAAGAAATAAGTACTTGAGCATGGACTTGGAAACCCCCTATTTGCCAATAAAAATGTTGGCCTACTTCCACACCGGATATTTCGTATAACCCTTTTAGTGCGTTGATGGAACATGATATAACATTCATATTGCCCTCTGACAGAAATAGAACTTGAAAAGGAATTATTTTGATTCAACCCTCCCCTTTTAGACTTGTCTAGAATTATCTATTTTGAATCCCCGCCAATCACATAATATCCGCAGTTGTTTTTTTATTTCTTTTGTGCGATTCAAGAAGAGTAACTGATTCCATAAACCTATGTAGTTACTAAAAAAATTTATTTATCTTATTATTAATCAAGGATTTCGTATATAGCTAGAACGGCCCTCGCAAATTGCAAATACTAATTTGTCAAGAATTAATCGGATTGAAGCTATAGCGTCATCGTTTGCTGGAATCGAAATATCGGCAAGATCAGGGTCACAATTTGTATCGATTAAACAAATTGTTGGAATTCCCAAAGTGATACATTCTCGAAGAGCCGTATATTCTTCTTGCTGATCAACGATGATTACAATATCAGGCACCCTCGTCATATATTTAATCCCACCCAGATATGTTTGCAAACGTGATAATTGTCTCTTCAAGACAGCAGCATCTCTTTTTGGAAGACGGTTGAGTCCCCCCGTCTTTTGTTCTGTTCTCAAATCCCTGAACTTATGAAGTCTCGTTTCTGTAGTGGACCAATTCGTTAACATACCACCAAGCCATTTTTTATTAACATAATGGCACCGGGCCCGTAGTGCAGCTCGTGTTACTAAATTCGCTGCTTTATTTTTGGTACCAACAATTAAGAATTGTTTTCTCCTACTTGCTGCATCAAAAACTAAATTACAAGCTTCTGATAAAAAACGAGCAGTTCGAGTCAGATTTGTAATATGAATACCTTTATGTTTTGCAGAGATATAGGGCACCATTCTAGGATTCCATTTCCTAGTACCATGGCCAAAATGAATTCCTGCTCCCATCATCTCTTCCAAATTTATATTCCAATACCTTCTTGTCATTTCTCCCCATCCTTCCTCTTTTTTTTAAACAAAAAAGAGACGAAGTGCCCTGAAATAAAAAATTGTTCCGAGGGAACCTTCTCTTCTACCAGTCTACCAGAGATTGACCATTACCATTGATACACGACCTAGGCCTTTTATTACTTTCTATTAGTTATTATCTTTCTTATCTTATCATTCAAAAATCAAAGGATCACAAATAGGTAAAAGAATCCAGCCCTTAGGACTTATTAAATCCTCCCAATGATTGTTCGGATGTATCACGTAAAGGAAAGTCTTTGAAATGCAAAAGTCAAATAATTCTCTGTGGTGTAATAAAATATCTCTCACCCCCCCCGAATAAAGTATTTTTTTGTCTTTCCAAAACACTATTGTTATGCTGCCTTGAACAGTGCACTAATCCTTTGAATCCGGTACCAACGGGTATCATCCCCCCCAGAACAACGTTCTCTTTCAGGCCTTTCAACCAATCGACCCGACCCCGGAGAGCCGCTTTTGCTAAAACTCGGGCAGTTTCTTGAAAACTTGCTTCAGATATAAAACTTTGAGTATTCAGAGATGCTCTCGTTATTCCCAATAAGATAGCTCGATAACAAATCACTTCTTCCAAAGCGCGCCCTGTTCGTTCCGCCCGTAACAATCCAATAAATTCGCCGGGTAAAAAAACATCAGACATTCCATCTTCTGAAA